TAGTTCAATAAAATCTGGTTTTTTGTTATAGACCACGGTATTCTGCTGTATTCTATAGTAGCAGTAGCAATAAAATAATAAAAATAAAATAATAAATTAAGAATAGAATAATAAATAAAATAAGTATGAATAAAACAAAAGAGGGGGGAGGAAATAATAAAGAAAAATTGATACAAAGCTAAATATGAGTCATCCACACCCTCTTTTTTGTATTTCATTAATTGAATTTTGTTTGATTAAAACTAAGTTCCGTAAAAACCCCCGCCTTCTTTAAAATATCATGAACAGTTCCTGTGGGTTGAGCTCCTTTTTCAAGGAAATAGAGAATTTCGGGAACATTTAAATAGGTTTGGTTATTTATCGGATCATAAAAACCCACTTTTCGAAGATCCCTTCCCTCTCTTCGGGATCGAACATCAATTGCAACGATTCGATAAACGGCTCATTGGGATAGATGTAGTTAAATAATACCCCCCCTAGAAACGTATAAGAAGTTTTCTCTTCGTACGGCTCGAGAAAAAAATGATTAGAAGTTCTATCTATGTACGGAATTAGAATGTCAAAAAGATCCATAAACCCAGCAAATCAATTAGACATTTAAACTCGTCTTTTTTTCGAAAAAAAAAAAGAAAAAAGCATTCGTACTCTCATAACTCAAGTCAAATAATTCTCAAAATGCTCAAAAACCTTAGGCATTCTCTTATTGAGTGGTCTCTAAACCCTTTTTTGTTTGTCTCGTTTAGAATCCATTTAGATTCTTCATGGTTGTTGAGACAATTGAAAACGGTATTGCCTTGTTTTAGGATCCTTTATCTTTGCCCTGAATCATTGGGTTTAGACATTACTTCGGCGATATTTAATCATTTCAAAAATGGCAGCAACATGCCCCTTTTTCTCTCTTTTTTTTTTTATTTGTGATTTCTTTCTATCAAAGAATCATATGAACAATTAATTCCCGCATGATACACTTTTGATCGAAAGAGTTTTACCAATTCCAACAATTTTTCTTTTTGATTTGAAAATTGTTGGAATCGGAGACTTCCGATTTCTATATCAAAAATATGCTTACGAAGTTGTTCCAACTTATTGATTTCTAGTAACTAACCCTAGATCCTTGCCCCTGAAAAATGGATGTTTCTCTTCGAGCTCCATCCTGTACTATTTTATTTCTATTTACATTACAACCCATCAAAAAGACGGATTATATTATAATAGAACAGAACAAAGGATGTCGAGACAAAAGCACCTTCATTTCTACATAATGGAAAGTGGTGGGTTTTGACATCCACAGCAGATCATGTCCTTCAAGTCGCACGTTGCTTTCTACCACATCGTTTCAAACGAAGTTTTACCATAACATTCCCCCAGTTTGGAACATTGATTCAATTATGGAATCATGAATAGTCATTGGTTCTGTCGATACATAGTAATCCGTTTAGAGTTCTTCCTTCTATTCTATATGAAATAAATAGATAATTTATGAAGCAAAAGCCTCAATAGAATTAAAATGAACCCATATTGTATGAATGCAATATATTTTTTTTTTATACTTTTCTATTATATTCTAATTAAACTTTTCTATTCTAATTAATAAGAAATTAATAATATCATTAATAATAATATCACGAATATTCTAAATAACACAAATAAACTAATCCTTTTGAATCTGCCCTGCATCTTCAAATAACTGGATAGATCAAATAACTCGATAGAATACATTCGCCAATCTCACAGTTCTTCGAGTACCAATCTTAAGAAATCATTAAAAATCAAAAGCAAGAATCACATTTTCTCCACTACTTGACTCTTAGAAAGAGGAGAGGGTTGTTAAAAAAAAAGAGCAATTTAGATTCCAATATCGGTATTATGATATATAAAAAAAAGAGTATGCTCTGGGACGGAAGGATTCGAACCTCCGAATCGCGGGACCAAAACCCGTTGCCTTACCACTTGGCCACGCCCCATTTAGATTTCTATTTGACACTACTAAACACTAATATGGGTATTCCTTGTTCGTCAATTCCAGTTCCAAATAACTAGGGAATAGATTAGATTCTTGCTAGGATTTTGGCACGTCTGGATAGAGAATTAAACCGATTTTATTGATCATTACATATAATTCAATTAAGATATTGTATGAAAGTATGATTTCTTCTATTCTCTTGTAAGAATTGAAGGCTTTTTGATTGAGTGAGTTCAAAGAAGTATTGTTTAGTCTGCCTTATTTTTTCCCTTTCTTCATTTTTTTCCTTATATCAAAAACATATTAATAACTCAATCAAAATTATCTCCAAGAACAAAATTTTGTTATGCTTAATATCTTTAATTTGATCGGTCTCTGTTTTAATTCTGCCCTTTTTTCGAGTAGTTTTTTATTCGCCAAATTGCCCGAGGCCTATTCTTTTTTGAATCCAATCGTAGATTTTATGCCAGTAATACCTCTTCTCTTTTTTCTCTTAGCCTTTGTTTGGCAAGCTGCTGTAAGTTTTCGATGAGATCC